TTCACTATATTTCTGACCGGGAACAGGACCTATCACAAGAATATTTCTTTTATTAGGACGATAACACTGAAAAGAAAGATTGCCCATCTTTTCTTTTATTTCAGGAGAAATACGATCGGGGGGGGCTAGCTCAAATCCCTCGGGTAAAATAAGAACAGCTCCTACATTAAAAGCTCCCTTTTTACCATTAGCAAGAACTTGTTTCAGTTGCATATCATAAGGAATTCGAACAACTGCTTCAAATACAGTATCAGGAAGTACAGCTTGCGGAACTTCAATATCCACGGGCTTATTCGCTAAATGGCAATTGGCACATACAATTCGCCCGGTTGCTTCTCGTGGATTTTCATAACCCTGCTGCGCATAAATGGGATATGCATTTGAAATAGATGCTCGAGTTATTACATATATAAAGATCGATACATAAATGGATCGAGTCATCTTTTCTTTTACCCAAGAAAAAGTCTTTCTATTTTGCATGGTCCAATCATTAATCCCGGAATTTCTACAATAAATTTGATAGGTAGCTAGTTGAATTCCCTATCCACAAGTTTGCCATTGTATTCATTCTACTAAAAGAATTATACTGGTGGAATATAGTATGAATACCTTGAATTAGAAAGGTAGAAGTATAAAGAATAATTCCTATTGAAAAAGATTTCTTTATACACGAAGAAAAATTCTGATTTGATTGATATCAAGAGATCTAATGAATTCTTCATTCATTCATTGAATGATAAATTACTACAAGCGAAGGAGATACACGATTTAAAAAATGGAAGATCCAATATTTCACAATTGTATCTAGAATTACTGGAAAAGTGGAAACAAGACCAGATAGAATCTGGTCATTCTGAGCTAATCCAAAATCGTTGTAGATCAAACCAATCATTAGTTCCCAACCATGGGTCGAGTGAAATCCGATCCATAAATCAGTAACTAAAAGAATCGAAAAAGCTTTGATTGTGTCACTTAAGTTATAGAGAAATTCCTGAATCCAAGAATTTAGAATGAAAAGTTCTTCATTTCCCAGAACAAAAAAACCACTTAGAATAGCGAAACAGATTAGATTTGTGGAGAAATGCAAAATGATATGGAAATAAGATTCATTGTGTCTTTGGACCAATTGTATCGTTTCCTTGTGCATTCCTATATAAAGCCTCTGCATATGTGTCTCCGAGTACTCCTTTATCATCTCGTCCAACAGGAATAGTTCTTCTAATTCCATAAATTTTTCTAAAACATTTTTTTCTTGAATATCATTCAAAAGGATTTCGGATTGCCTGGTATTCCAACAATTAAGAACCCAAGTTTCTAGACATTTATTAAATGAGAGAGAAAACCACCAGGGCAAAAAGAGTATAGACACAAGATATAGGAGGGAAGCCAATGCTTTCTTTTTTTTCATTGTGTATCTGTGATGTGAATTGTTAATGAACCTGTTTCATTCGTTGATTCGATCTGAGATTTCTATGAAGCACGAGTTCTATAAAAAGAGCTTATAACTCTAACAAGAACAAGGTATCGAACCTATGGATCTTTTCTTCTTTTTGTTTTTGTTTAATAATTTAGTCTTTGGATCTAGAATAGATCATAGAAAAAGGACCCTTTTTGAATGAAAAAAAAAGTAAATATTCCTTCCATATTCCAGAGATCTTAATTAGGCAAATTGGAACCAATTTCATCTTCATTTCGATGAAGACTCGAAAAACACATTTGAACTAACAAATATTCTTTGATTTGGATTTCAAGACGAAGCCTACCGGATCCTTTAATTCTTTTATTTTGAATTAAAAAGATTTCACTGTCTAACCGCAGCGCGGTTATAGGGTATCAATTCAAAATCTGGGGCTGAAAAAGAGGAATTATGCTTTACGAAAACAAAATAAATGTTAGGATCTTTTAGGATATTTAATGAACCTATACTTTTTAGACCCTTTTTTCCTAGTATAAAAGAGTGAAGTTGGACACCATGCGTATGTGTATTCAAAAGAGTTTTTGTGTACAAAAAGTTTCTATTCTCTTTAATATATTTTATTTGATTAGTTCTATTAGAGTTTATCAGAATTGTTCCATATACGTCCTCCTGCTTTTGATATGTATAATGTATATGGACTGCTGCCTTAACGGAAACGGAACCGGGAAATAGAATATAGCATCTTTTGCTGGAATAAGCATTTTTAAGAAGCTTAAGTTGTCTTAAAAATAGAATTAGTAAGTTCCTTCTCTCATGCTGAGATTTATTCTTCAGTTCATTTCAAAAGACTTCAATGGGTACGCGCAAGAAAGAGGCCAATCCGGCAGCTTTTTGTTCAATTTCTCGTGGAGTCAAATTCTCATCAGTACGAGTCAAGGGAATGGCTCCTTGGCCTCTGATTTCCATATAAAGGACACGACGAGGAAAAAGGCCCTCTCTCACCTCCATTCTGATTGATTGGATATCTTTTAGAAAGAAACGAAGGAAGATGCGACGATTTATTCCAGGAAATCCCCAACGAAAAAGGCACATTATACCTTCTTTTCTATCGAATTGGTCATAACCACTACCTACATTCCATGAAATAGTGCACCACAAATAAGAACTAATGAATAGACCTGCGATCCCATAGAAAGACATCACGATCCCTTGTGGGAAAAAAAGAATTTGCTGAGACGGAAATACGTATATCAGATTTCTACCAAGATAAATGGAAGTTCCAACCACTAAGAATCCTAGTGAACCTAAAAAAAGGATAAAGGCCCAGCAAAAATTACTTGTTTTTCGAGACCCCGTTATAAGTTCTATCCATAGATGTTCTGATCGCCAGTTCATACTATACCAGATCCAGTTGCATTCGATTGGAATTGAGAGAATAACCCAAATGGATTTGACTCAAATTTTCTTGCTTGATCCCGAAGTAACTTTCATCAACTAGCAGTATTCTGACGGGAACCAATTAGAAATAATTGGTTAGATAAATTGAGTTTCTATTTCAAATATTTTCAAAAAAGATTTGCTGATCATTTTGAATTGAATCGTTTAATTGATTAAGCTATAACCGCATATACATGCATTAATGCATATATTATACGTATTGGCATACATAAAAACTCTTCCATTTGTTTTCGGAAAGGCCACAGATCATATATCCTACCATATTAATTACATTAAAAAAGTATCTTTATGATGATCAAGTGTGAAAAGAAATTGATGGGATTTGGTCCCATTGTATTTAGACAATCTTATTTCTTTGGACATAAAGAGATAAAGAAGCCATTGCGATTGCCGGAAAGACTAGGCCTACTAAAGGAACAAAAATAGAGGGAAAGTTCAAATCTATCATAGAATGGGTACCTCGATTTCGTATTTGTACCTATTCTAAATTATAATTAGAAAGATATCTTATGATAAGTCTATCTATTAGAAAGAATAAGAAGATAATATTCTTATGAAGTACTTAAGAATCAATAAGTGCAACGAATGTAAAACTAAATGAAGTGTACCTATCCCTCTTTCTACACAAATATGTATGAGAATTCGCTTTCATAAATTTGATTATTCTTCTTCTCCCATCTTTATCTTCTTTCTATCTTTTCTTTCAAAACAAAAAAGGTATTTTGAAAGAAAAGATAGAAAAGAGTTTCTTATGAGTTCGTGACTTTAACCAATTCTATCCAACAAATAGGGATTCCTAGTGAAAAAAGGGGGGGTTCTCGGTAAATAGAAAGAATTTCTATATTCTTCTTCTTCTTATTTGTTATTTGAATATTTCTATTTTATTTATTTGATTTGATATTTCTTCTTTCTTTCAAATGATATTTTCTTTTTTTATTACAATGAACCCAATGCTTATTCGCTACAAATAAAAATAACTGAAACTAGTGCTATACTTCCATTTGAAAATGAAGTATTTCAATCTTTTTCACAACCTTTTTTTAATCTTGATTTAAGGGAAGGAAACCATGCAGCTGAAATAACTCATTCAGAACACCTTTTAAAAGATTACGTGGTACGATTGGGTCGAATAAGCCCTTATGGAATGAATACTCAGCCGTTTGTGAACCGTCGGGTACTGTCTTTTTCAATGTTTGTTCAATTACTCTTTTCCCCGCAAACGCAATGTAGGCATTAGGTTCGGCAATAATGATATCTCCCAACATACCAAAACTTGCTGTAACTCCGCCAGTTGTAGGAGATGTAAGGATTGATACATAGAATAACTTTTTATTTGATTGATAATCATATGAAGCAGAAGATATTTTAGCCATTTGCATCAAACTCAAACTCCCTTCTTGCATGCGTGCTCCTCCAGAAGCACACACAATAATGATAGGTAGAGATCTATTAGTAGCATACTCGATCAAACGGGTGATTTTCTCACCTACTACGGATCCCATACTACCTCCCATAAACTGAAAATCCATAACTCCAATTGCTATGGGAATATTATTGATTTGACCTACACCCGTTTGAACAGCTTCAGTTAAACCCGTTTTTTCTTGATAAAAATAGATGCGATCTCTATAAGGTTCCTCCTCTGACTGAAATTCAATGGGGTCCATAGAGACCATATCTTCATCCATAGGCTCCCAAGTGCCAGGATCAATAAAAAGTTCGATTCTATCTGAACTACTCATTTTCAAATGATATCCACAGTGTTCACAAATATTCATTTTTGACCTAAAAAATTTTTTATAATGGAATCCATAACAATTTTCGCATTGAACCCATAACTCTTTGTATTTTGTATTTATATCGAAATCGAAATCATGAGATCCTCCTCTCCTATTGAAAGAACTGCTACTAGTTTGGATACTAGAATTTTCACTTTCAATACTACTTATACTTTTTTGGATACTAGAATTTTCACTTTCAATACTACTTATACTTTTTTGGATACTAGAATTTTCACTTTCAATACTACTTATACTTTTTATAATTCTCGTACAAATAAAATTAAAAAAGTAACTGCCGATACCACTGTAAATGTCACTATTAATACTGATTTCAAAACGAAGATAACTATCAATGCAACTATTAATGTGATTATTCCAACTAGATTGAGTGTCATACATGGAATAATAATAGTAGTAATTGCTACTATTAGACCCACTAATTAAAGAACTAGAAAAAAAAATCTCTAGTTCACTCAAAAAAGAACTAGCATTGTCAATATCAAAAATCTGATTTTCAATATCAAAATATACGGAATAACTGTCACCATTACTATTTCTAACTAAAAAAGTATCATCAGAGATCAAACTCCAAATATTCCTGCTATCAAATAAATAATTTAGATAATGAATATTACTGAAACTGTAACTGCCCCAACTAGGAATATGTTTCTCCTCATCATTTAGAATAGGTTCTTCACTTCCACTGGTATGTCCAAGAGCATCAAGACTATCCATTAATTTACTTAGTCCACACCTATGTTCTAACTTCTTGTTAAACAATATCAAATTGAACCAACATTTTTCCATAGAGTCTTTCTGCCCCCTATTTGATAAAAACCTAATACCAAAAATGAATAGTCATTCGATGAAGAAAAAATCATTTGACTACTTCTTTTTTCTTTATTTTTATTTCTCATCAGAATTCAAATGAAGCATATGATCCAATAGTTAAGATTTTGAATGGAAAACAAGCGAGTCTTGAAAAGAAAGAAAGGATTCTCCTTTTGGGGAATCCGATGAATCATTTCAATTTCAATCAATATATATTAAAATAGTGATTATGATAGAATCTTTTTCCCCCCAAAAAATAAAATATATATAAAGACAGGGTTCTCTCATATGAAACTTTCAATTCTCATCAAAAAGAGACATAGTTGTTTCTTCCCAGAAATGAAAAATGGATTCTCGTAGAATCTTGTGTCATATAGTCAAATAAAAAAAAGGAGTTTCTTTTACAAAAGGGAACGAAAAAGACAATATACAGGATGGGGGGGAAAAGGGATCCTTCCCTTAGCTTGATTTATAGCCTGAAACCCAGGAATAAAAAAGGATCCACCAATCTCAAGGATCCATAATTTAGCCTATGACTTCAACAAGAAATAATAGAATAGATAAGTTGTTTAGTTTTAGATCTTATCTTCTTATCTTTATATTTTGTATCCGCTTGTATATGGTCAAGTCCGCACATATAAAAGATATATGCAAATACACAAAGACTCTCATAGTATAAGATTTATAAGATTAGTATAAGATTTTCATTCTTTATTCGGCCCAATCTTTTCCTAAAAAAAAAAGATTGGGCCAAGTTTCATTGCAATCAATTAGGAGAACAAAAAGGAATTGCTTAATTATACGCCGCTTATTTTGTATCTTTATCTAGCTTATCCACCGGGTCGAACTCGAATGTAATCTCTTTCCATACTTCACAAGCAGCGGCTAACTCAGGGCTCCATTTGCTAGCTTCACGAATAATTTCATTACCTTCGCGAGCAAGATCACGCCCCTCATTACGAGCTTGTACACATGCTTCTAAAGCCACCCGATTAGCTACTGCACCGGGTGCATTTCCCCAAGGGTGCCCTAAAGTTCCTCCACCGAACTGAAGCACGGAATCATCTCCAAAGATTTCGGTTAGGGCTGGCATATGCCAAACATGAATACCCCCTGAAGCCACGGGCAGAACACCTGGCATGGAGACCCAGTCTTGAGTGAAAAAAATACCACGACTTCGATCTTTTTCAATAAAATCATCACGTAACAAATCAACAAAACCCAAAGTCATCTCACGTTCCCCCTCCAGTTTACCTACTACTGTACCAGCGTGAATATGATCTCCACCAGACATACGTAATGCTTTAGCTAGTACACGAAAATGCATACCATGATTTTTCTGTCTATCAATAACTGCATGCATTGCACGATGGATGTGAAGAAGTAGACCGTTGTCGCGGCAATAATGAGCCAAGCTAGTATTTGCGGTGAACCCCCCAGTTAAGTAGTCATGCATTACGATAGGAACTCCCAATTCTCTGGCAAATACCGCTCTTTTGATCATTTCTTCACATGTACCCGCAGTTGCATTCAAGTAATGTCCTTTGATTTCACCCGTTTCGGCTTGCGCTTTATAAAGTGCTTCGGCACAAAATAAGAAACGATCTCTCCAACGCATAAATGGTTGTGAATTTACGTTTTCATCATCCTTAGTAAAATCAAGTCCACCCCGTAGACATTCATAAACTGCTCTACCATAGTTTTTTGCAGATAATCCCAATTTTGGTTTAATAGTACATCCCAATAGGGGACGACCATACTTGTTCAATTTATCTCTTTCAACTTGGATGCCATGAGGCGGACCTTGGAAAGTTTTGGAATAAGAAGTGGGAATTCGCAGATCTTCCAGACGCAGAGCTCGCAGAGCTTTGAAACCAAATACATTACCCACAATGGAAGTAAACATGTTAGTAACAGAACCTTCTTCAAAAAGATCTAAAGGATAAGCTACATAAGCAATATATTGATTTTCCTCCCCAACAACGGCCTCAATGTGGTAGCATCGTCCTTTGT